CGTCCAAGCGAGCGAGCTCCTCGAATTCTATGAATTTTTCTAGAAAACAATTTTCTTGGATATCATTTAAAAAAATTTCGGATTTACTAGTATTCCACCAACTAATAACCCAAGATTCAAAACTTTTTTTAAATAAAAAAGAGATCCACCAGGGAAAAAAAACTATATATATAAGATATAGAAGGGTAATAAATGTGTTTTTTTTTTTTCCATTTTTCGTATGTGAATTTTTAATGAACGCACCTCATTTCTCGATTCTATATGATCTAATATTTCTATCAAGTATAAGTTCTCTTCCCTATCAAGTATAAGTTCTCTTCCAAGGCTTCGAACTTATGAATCTATTCGCTGTTTTTATTTGTAAGCCAGTGGTTAGCATTCTAAGTGGTCCAGTCCTTTGCTCATTACATTAAGGTTAAGGAAGACAAAAAAAAGATAAAAAGAAACCTCGACTGACACATGACAAAAAAAAGTAGAGATAATTTCCAAGATAGAATCTACCGATACGTAACCTATCAATTTCAAATATTGAACATAAAAAGAGAATTTCTTTCTATTTTATTCCGAAATGCTTTGTTTTGATCTATGAGATGGGTCTATTATTTTGATTTCTTACTTGTTTTGTTATTGGATTTAGTGAATTTACATACGCATAACAAAATTTTTAGATTAAAAAGTTTGATTTTCTAATTGGAATTGTTCCGGATACGTATATATAATACGTATTCTTTAGTTCATCAGTTCATCAATATTGTGAAGAAATTCCAGTTAAGTTATGCTATATAAGTTTTGCTATAAAAAAAGAAGACTCTTGGATTTTTTCACTCCTGCTACGAAAATGCTCATTCTTCAACTAATTTTAAAATACTTCAATTGGTACACGCAAAAAATAGGCCAATTCCGCTACTTTTTGCTCAATTTCTCGTGGAGTAAAATTATCATCAGTACGAGTCAAAGGAACAGTCCCTCGGCCTCTTATTTCCATATAAGGGATACGCCGAGCGTAAATACCCTCTTTAACTTCTATTCTAATAGACTGAATATCTTTCATAAGGAATCGGAGTAAGATGCGACGATTTTTTCCAGGAAATCCCCAGCGAAAAATACATACTATTCCTTCTTTTCTATCGAATCGATCATAACCCCCACCCACATTCCACAAAATTGTGCACCACAAATAACAACTAATAAATAGACCAGCGATCCCATAGAAAGACATCACGATCCCTTGTGGAAAAAAAAGTATTTGCTGAGAGGAAAATAAAGATATGAAACTTTTTCCAAGATAACTGGAAATTCCAACCAATAAAAAACCCAATGAACCTAAAAAAAGTATAAAAGCCCAGCAGAAATTACTTATTTTTCGAGACCCCGCTATAAGTTCTATCCATATATGTTCTGATCGCCAACTCATACTAGATCCAGTTGCTTTTTTTTGGAAGTGGGAGACTAGCCCATTTGATTTGACTTTCTTTTTTTTTTTTTTTTTTTTTCTGTTTCCGAAGTAATTTCCATCAACTCGCACTATTTTGATGTGAATCTTTAGGAGGAATTCATCGAATTCATTAGATTAACAAATAAAGTAGCCTCATCCTATGATCTCCTATCTACACATATCTAACATGTTATATCGTATTAGATTATATCATATTAGACTAACTAGATATCCGTATTAGGATCTAAGTCTAGGCCTTGAAAAATAAATAAATGAAATCTACTTCCATCGTACCTAATCGGATCTAAAAAATCTTGTTTTTTTGAACATGAAGAGATAATGAAGCCATTGCAATTGCCGGAAATACTAAGCCCACTAAAGGGACAAAAATGGAGGGTAAGTTGTTGAGAATTGTCATAGAATGGGCACCTCAATTTAATATTTGTACCTGTTTATTTTTTCTTCTAATATTTTTTTTTCTTCTATCTTTTAATTGGAATTTTTATTTCATTTTTATATTATTATATTTAGATTAGAATATTTATATTCTAATAATTAGAATCGAATTTAATATTATTTTTTATATTAGAATATTCTATAATTCTTAATTATATATTATTCTATATCTATATTTAATTTCTATTAACATATTCTATATTCTAATATTCGATATTTATTAAATTTATTAATTATCCTATTTCTATATTTTCTATTTTTGTTTCATTTCTATTCGAATATTTCTATATTCTAGTATTTTGTTCTATTATTTTGAAGAGAAATTTTTGAATATTATTATTTATTATTATTAAATAGATTATTATTTTATATTATTTATTATTAAACTTTTTTATTAATTTTTTAATAATATATTCTAATTCTACATATTTTTGTATTTTTATATTATTCTGTATATATTTCGATATGAGTAGATAGTTTTCTATTAATATTAACTATTCCATTAAATAATTTAAATAATTAAATAAGTAGTTCTCTTAAAATGAAATTAAACATTAATTATTAAATAAATGTTTATTACATTAAAAATTTAGAAATATTCCATATTAGAAATAAATATTCTATTAAATTTCTATTTTGTATTTCTACTATTAGATTTTAATATTCTATATTATTATTTTATTATTATATTTCTATTTATTTTATTATTATATTTCTATTTTTATTATTCTTTATTAATTATTCTTTATTAATATTAATTAATTATTCTTTATTAATATTAAATTAATATAAAATTTATATTTTATATTAATATTAATTCTTTCTCTTATTTCATTTCGTATTAATTCTTATCTTATTAATTAATTATTATATCTTAATAATTCTTATATTACTATAGTAATATTACTATATTACTAGTAGTAATTCTTATATTACTAATCGAATTATTTATTAATTATTTTAATTATTGGTAATAGTAATTAGTTTATTAGTAATTATTCCAAATCTAATTTTAGAATCACTAAGATTTGTATATAATAAAATTATATCGAAATGAACATATATAATTCTAATAAAATAAAGTCCAAAGAGTATTGAACTAATTAAGTGACTTTTTTGTATTTCTACATGAAATATATATGATAATCCACCTATTTTTTATTCTTCTTTATATTATCTTTTTTTTTTCTTGTCTTATAACTTTCTTTTTTTTTATTTTAGTAAAATAAAAAATAACGAGTTTTTCTGCTTATAAATTCCCGAACACTTCGTTACAATTTCTAATCCGATCAAAAAATTGGGATTTTTTGTTTTTACCAAAAAGAGGGGATTCTCGCGATCGCGATATATATATATATATATGAGACTCTACTTTTTTCTATTTTTGTATGCAGAAGTAAGAAAAAAAGATGAAATTCCTTTTATTTTTTATTATTTACCATTTTACCTTGCCGAACTTTTTTTTCACGGAAAAAAAAATTCACTCTTTTTTCTATCAACAAGAAAAAAGAGTGAATATCGGCCAAAAAATTATCTGGATGATTCTTTACTACAATTTACTCTTATGTCACATAAAAATGCATTCGTGGTGTTTTTCCTTTGATTACAATAAAAAAATACCTGCTCGCCAGAAAAAAAAAATTAACTAATTTCAATTTAATTAACTTTAATTAAGTTAAGGCTCTACTTGATTTAGGATTCAAAGGAAAGAAATCATGGAGCTGAAGTAACTCATTCAAAACGCCTTTTAAAAGATTACGTGGTACGATTGAATCGAATAAGCCCTTATGGAATAAAAATTCAGCCGATTGTGAACCTTCAGGTACTGCCTTATTCAATGTTTGTTCAATTACTCTTTTACCGGCAAATGCAATATAGGCGTTAGGTTCAGCAATAATGATATCTCCCAACATCCCAAAACTAGCTGTCACCCCACCAGTTGTAGGAGACGTAAGGATTGACACATAAAATAACTTTTTATTCGATTGATAATCATATAAAGCAGAAGATATTTTAGCCATTTGCATCAAGCTCAAACTTCCTTCTTGCATTCGTGCTCCTCCGGAAGCACACACTAAAATAAGAGGTAAAAATTGATTGGTAGCATACTCAATCAAACGAGTAATTTTCTCACCTACTACGGATCCCATACTACCCCCCATAAACTGAAAATCCATAACCCCAACTGCTACGGGAATGCCGTTTAGTTGACCTGTGCCTGTTTGAACAGCCTCGGTTAATCCTGTCTTTCTTTGATAAGAATCAATACGATCTTTATAAGGTTCCTCTTCGGAATGAAATTCAATAGGATCCAGAGATACCATGTCTTCATCCATAGGATCCCAAGTCGCTGGGTCAATCAAAAGTTCAATTCTATCTGAACTATTCATTTTCAAATGATATCCACATTGTTCACAAAGATTCATTTTTGACTTCAAAAATTTCTTATAATTTAATCCATAACAATTTTCACATTGAACCCATAAATGCTTGTATTTTTGAGTTATATCGAGATCATTAGAACTTTCTTTTATAACCAAATCGCTACCATTCGTGCTAGTTATTAGACTGGTACTCTCGTTTTCACTACTATTTTCGCTTTCACCACAAATGTAACTATAAATGTAACTTTCGCTATAATAGTTACTACCACTAAAAATAGAACTATCAATACAGATTTGAGAGCGAAGATAACGGTCAATGCAACTATTGATGTAATTATTCCAACTATAGTTAGTATCATACATATAATGATCATATTGGGAGTCGCCAATCCTAGACCCATTATTCAGATAACTAGAACTCCAATAACTAGAAAAAGAACTTTCTAGTTCACCCAGAAAAGAATAATCAGTCTCAATCTCAAAAACTTTATTTTCTATATCAAAATAGATGGAATAACTGTCCTTATTACTATCCTGAACTAAAAAAGTTTCATCAACGCTGAAATCCCAAATGTCCCTGACGCCGACTAAATGATCAACATTACTGGAACTCGAGTTGTCACTATTACTCCAACTATGGATGTGTTTATCTGTATCATTTAGAATCGGGTCTTCACTTATACTGGTATTTTCAAAAGGATTGAAACTATCCATTGATTTACCTA